ATTGATTATTTTTTTAGAAAAAAAATAGATGGAAATACATTGCGTCCAATAGGATTTGAACCTATACTAAAGGTTTAGAAGACCTCTGTCCTATCCATTAGACAATGGACGCTTTTCATTCATTTTAATTTTGCTTCTTGTTTGAAAAAAATCGGATTGTATGTGAGATTTTTTTAGGAATTGTATATTTAATTCAATCATGCATTAATTATTAATTAATATAGAGAGAATGAAAATAGCGAATATATAAGTAAGAGTTTTATATATTCATTCGTTTTAGATATTCATTCTTTATATTTCTTCCTATTAATTAATTTAATTAAGAAAGAAATATAAAGAATGAATATATGAATTAATCTATAAATTCGATAAGAAAGGGTCTAAAGCGGGTAGCGGGAATCGAACCCACATCGTTAGCTTGGAAGGCTAGGGGTTATAGTCGACGTCGATTCAATTCAACATTTTTAACGTCTCTAATTCAAAACCGAACATGAAACTTTGGTTTCATTCGGCTCCTTTATGGAAGATGCATAAATTCTGAGATCTAAAAGATGTGAATGAAAATTCTACCCATAACATCTATGTTAGCTTTTTGTCTGAATATATTGAATTCAAAAAAGACTTGCTTTCTAGATGATCCCGTTAGAGTAAGATAATTGTAACAATCTTTCTAGTTCCTTCGTTCTTTAATTTCTATTTTTTAAAATCCTTAGGAAAAGTACTTTGTTCCCACCGAGCTAAAACAATATGTCGATGTCTCTAGTAAATTAAAGTCATCATTTCATAGCTATTTTGCTTCAATTTCTTCTCTATCAACTCAAAATTGAAGATTTAGTTACGGTTAGAAATACAGTTTTATATCTTCCGCCATAGATCTTGATTCATAATTATTTAATTGGAAGTAGGAATCCAATTCACAAATTATGTTTCGCAATTTTAGAATCCAACTTTTCAATTTCGAATTGACCTTTGGATACAAATCACGAGAATTTCTATTTTTCCTCGAATAAGTCATTAAGAGGTAAAGGATTTCATCCTTTTAAGAAAAAAAAGTTTTTAATCGGAATATAAATTAAACCGAGGGACCCCTTAACTATTAAGGGGATTAATAGAACGAATCACACTTTTACCACTAAACTATACCCGCTACAATATGATTATTGTATACAAATGAATCTTTTGTCGAACAGAGGTATTTGGCGTAATCAAAATAGGATCCTAAACGAATCATGAAAATTAGAGTGTTAACTTTATTTTTGTGTTCGCGGGATTAAATTAGGAAAAGATTAAATAACTAAAAAAAAATACGAATTTATTTCTTTTTACTGAAGTAATTTTGATAGAGACGATTCACTAAAATCATAACATAAAAATGCGTTGTGTAAGAGTCCAGAGTTTCTTTTGTTTATTATATATCTAGTTTTTATTACAAAAAATAGAAAAAAGGTAGTAAAAGCAAATAATAAGAAATGAGACTTTTGAGTTGTTTTAATTTACTAACAAGTCTTTCCGTTTTCAAATCCGATAAAGGGTTTTATCTTTATCTGTCATTCGTTGTAACAAAAAAGGGCCTGGCTAGGTATTGGTATTGACCTAGCCAGCCGGGGCGGCGGCGTGGGAGTAAAAGAAAAGGGCCCCTTCGATCAAAATGAAAACAATTGGATCCTTTTAGCTCTTACTTTATCTAAATCTAAATTGAATTACTGATAAAAGTTATACACATCTAATCTATATAATAAAAAAATAGAAAGAAAGCCTTTTTTAATTCTTACTTTATGTGTAATGTAACATAGGAATTTGTTTTCAATTGGGAGAGATGGCTGAGTGGACGAAAGCGGCGGATTGCTAATCCGTTGTACAAGTTATTTGTACCGAGGGTTCGAATCCCTCTCTTTCCACCTCCCTCGATGATTTGATATTTGAATTTTATTTATCTTTCAAAAATTTCAAATCATTTTTTTTTCATTTTATTCTTCACGTCCAGGATTCCGCCCTGGATCATTAGATAGGAATCCAAAGATGAAGAGAGAAACAAAGAATATCACTACTGTATAAACGAAAAGTTTGAGAGTAAGCATTACATAATCTCCAAGATCTTTTTTTGGGGAAAAGGGGGAATAGATCGTCTTTTTTTTATACCACATATCCTAATCCTATTTTGACATCACGAAATGAAGTGCTTTCTAGAAATAGAAAAAATTTAGAATTTATGAAAATTCTTTTGTCATAAGAGTCTTTCATTACTAAAATTGCATTTCATACCCAAAATTATCTATTTTAGAAGACTCTGATACTAATAGGATTAGTGTCTTTCACTGGCAAACAAAATGGGATGATTTAGATTTCTTGCGTCTAGTCAAGAGTTTCTTTGAATTGAGGGTTCATTATTATGAGACTTATCTGATCCAATTGATAGAATTTTCGAAATAAATCCTGAATTTTATAGGATATAATATTCAAGATCTCAGCGAAAACTTACAGCAGCTTGCCAAACAAAGGCTAAGAGAAAAAAAAACAGAGGTATGACTGGCATAACATCTACAATCGGATTCAAAAAAGCATAGGCCTCCGGCAATTTGGCGAAGACAAAATGACTCGAATAAAGAGCCGAATTAATACAGATCAAACTAAAGATATTAAGCATAACAGACATTTTGTTCTTGGAGATAATTGAATTTTGATTGAGTTATTGATATGAAGTCAAAAAGAAGAAAGTAAGATATAAAAAATTCTTCTTTGTCTTTGAATTCACCCAACCAAAAACCCTCCCATTCTCAAATGGAATAGAAGAAAGTCGACTTTCATACAATATCTTAATTGAATTATATGTAATGATCAATAAATTTAATTTTATTCTATAATATACACATATAAAAATCTTAGTAAGAATATATTTTCTAAATTCGATATTTATTTGTATTAGAATTGACTATCAACTAATACCAGCATTATTCTTTATTAGTGTCGAATAGAAATTTGAATGGGGCGTGGCCAAGTGGTAAGGCAACGGGTTTTGATCCCGGTATTCGGAGGTTCGAATCCTTCCGTCCCAGACCATATTCGATTCTAAATCATCTAAATTTGATTAGAATAAGATTCTTGTGAACAACTTTCTATTTATGTTTAAAGGTCTAATATTGAATAGAATACAATTCTTATCTTATTTTTTTTTTTTATTCCCAGAGAATTTATCGAAATATTACTGAAATATTCAGTTAAACAAAATATGAAAATACGTATATAAAACTAGGAAATGCATAGTCTATAAATATATATTATTATTGCTCTATGTTCTATTTCAGTGAGAGTCGTTTTTCGTTGTGAAACAAAAATTTTAGGATTTCGTAAATTGAAAAAGGCTAATTTCAATATCTAAACCATATTTAACACAGAATATCTATTAAGATAGGAACTATTCTTGATAGCGATTTGAGAAAATAAGAATAGAAACAATAAGGACCCAAGTCTTCCCTCCCATCAGTCTTTTTTATTCATTTCATAAAAATAAACGACAAAAAATTTAAATTATTCCTTTTTTATTTATATTTTTAGAATATAATAATTTTGATAATTAAAAAAAAATCTTGTATTTATACTATAACAATAAAAAAATAAAATTGGAGTTACGTTGAATTCGTGTTAAAACCTCTTCAGAAAAATTTCTATCCATCTATCTAGAAGAAAAGTGATAGAGTACTATGTAGCGAATGAACCAATGATTATTCACGATTCCATAATTGAATCAATTCCATACCGGTTCCAAATTAGAGAAATGTTATGGTAAAACTTCGTTTGAAACGATGTGGTAGAAAGCAACGTGCGACTTGAAAGACATGATCCATTGTGGATTTTTACATCCACCATTTTATATAAGAATGAAGGTGCTCTTGACTCGACATCATTTATTCTGTTTCACGACAAACCCATCGGGTTGTAACGGAAATAGTCGATGATGGAGCTCGAGTAGAAATTATTGATTCATTTCTCAGGGGCAAAGGTCTATGGTTAATGCCAATCAATAAATTGGAAGAACTTCGTAAGTATATCGTTGATAGAGAAATTGAAAGGGTTTCGCGTTTTCAATCTAAAATAAAATTTGTTGGAATTGAAAAAATTCTTTCCATACAAAGTTTATTATATGAGAATCAACCCTTTCTATGATTCTTTATTAGAAATCAATCGCAAAAAAGGTATGTTGCTGCCATTTTGAAAGGATTAAGAATCACCGAAGTTATGTCTAAACCCAATGATTTAAAACAAAGATTAAAGGATCCCAAAACAAGAAAAGATCTTTTCCATTGTTTCCATACTTGTACCATAATAAAAATTCAAATAGATTTGAAATAAAAGAAACAAAAAAGAGAGGTTTCAAGACCACTCAATAAATGAAATGCTTAAATATTTTCCTTTAAGCCACTGGAGAGTTATCTAACTTGAGTTATGAGTACAAATGATTTTTTTTTAAGGAAGTAAGAATAAAAAAGGGGGATTTCAACCATTTTTTTATAGACCCATTTGTGATTCTATACATTAAGTAGAACTAAAAATTATTTTGAATGAGCCGTACGAGGAGAAAACTTCCTATACGTTTCGAGGGGGGGTTACTTTTTTACATCTATCCCAATGAGCCGTCTATCGAATCGTTGCAATTGATGTTCGGTCCCGAAGAGAAGGACGAGATCTTCGGAAAGTGGGTTTTTATGATCCGATAAAGAATCAAACTTATTTAAATGTTCCTGCTATTCTATATTTCCTTGAGAAAGGTGCTCAACCTACAGAAACGGTTCAGGATATTTTAAAGAAAGCGGGGGTTTTTAAGGAGTTTCACTCTAATCAAACGAAATAAAATTAATTAAGGAATAAAAAAAAAATAATAGATTAAGGCTTGTATAAAACTATATAGGAGTCAGCACTTCCGTAACTTTTTCTTTTCTCTTTTACTCTATTCATGCCAATTAATTACTCTCCTATGTTCTATAACAGTAAAACCAGAATTTATT